AATTGGCCCATAACATCTATGTCAGCTTTTTGTCTGAATGCATGCAAAACGGCTTGCTTTCTAGATGATCCCTCTAGAAAGAGGGGGATTCTCACAAATCCTTCTAGTTACTTCGTTCCCTATTTCTACTTGTGAGAATCCTTAGGAAAATCGTTTTATTTCCACCGAGCTGAAACAATATGTCGACGGCTCTGGTAAACCAAAGTCATCGTTCAATAGCTATTTGGCTTCAATTTATCCCCTAAGAAAAAAAAAAATTGAAGATCTAGTTACGATTAGAAATATACTTTTGTCTCTTCATCCATGGATCCTTTACTTATAGTCATTCAATCGGAGGGGTTGATCCAACGAAAAAAAAAATTATGCTTCGCGATTCTATAATCCAATTTTCTTATTCAATTTCTAATTGACTTGACTTCACTTTTGGATACAAATCACGAGAATGTATATTCTTCCTCAAACGTGGCATTGAGAGGTAAAGGATTAAACCCTTTTAAGAAATAAAGTTTTTGATCGGAATAGGAATTAAACCGAAAGAACCCTTATCCATTTTGGGTGTTAATAGAACGAATCACACTTTTACCACTAAACTATACCCGCTACAATCTGATTATTGTATACGAACAAACCATTTGTCGAACAAAGGAGTGAAACGTAATCAAAATAGGATCAGAATCATGAAAATTGGAATGCTGACATGTTCCGACGGGGAGACTTGACGAAATAGGAAAAGAAAGTTCGTTTAAATAACAAGTTATATCTTTTGCCGAGGGAGTCGTTACTGATAGTCCCGACCCGAAAGAGTCATTGAAGTCGGTAAAAATGGGTTGAGTTGTGCAAGAATTCATAGCTTCATTTTTTTTTTTCAAGCTACTCCTTTTTCTATTCATTCAACTGCCAAATCTTAGGAATTCGGATCGATTGGATCCAGTGAAAAATCATAGTATTCGTTTTGTTTGTGAATTCAAGTGTTCAAACAAAGGTTGTCTTTTGAAGAAATATATGAATTAGAATAGAAAAAAATATGATTTTTTATTACAGTAAGTGAATCGAGAAAAGGAAAAAGAAGGAATAATAAGAAACAACACTCCTATCCTAGGAATGAAAATAACCTTCTTCCTGCTTCAATAACAAGCATTTTCGCTTTCAAATCAGATAAATCATTTGATCTATGATTTATTGGAACAAAACAAGGAATGGCCTGGCCAGTACCTAGCCAGGCCGGGGGAATAAAAGAACTTTTAGTGCGAAATCAAAGAAGTACTCTTTCCATTGGAGATATCTGTTTCGAATCGTTTTATCTAAATAGAATTGCTGATTGATAAAATTCGTCTATATCTATAGAATAAAGAAAGATAAGGAAAGACTTTTATCAATCTTTACTTCACGCGTCACATATTATGAATTACCCTTTTTTCTAATTGGGAGAGATGGCTGAGTGGACTAAAGCGACGGATTGCTAATCCGTTGTACGAGTTATTCGTACCGAGGGTTCGAATCCCTCTCTCTCCGTTCCCTCTGATCATTTGATATTTCTCTTTCGAATTCGAAAAAATCTCGATTTATTTTGATCTTATCATAGTTAAATGGATGGAATAGAGAAAATCCTAATCCAATTCAGAAATCAAGCAAGGAAAAATGAAAAACTTCGGATTTTTTTATTCCTCACGCCCAGGGTTACGTCCTGGATCATTAGATAGGAATCCGAAGATGAAGAGAGAAACAAAGAATATCACTACTGTGTAAACGAAGAGTTTGAGAGTAAGCATTACGCAATCTCCAAGATCATTTTTTGGGGAAATAAGGGAATAGATTCTCCATTTTTCTACCACATATCCCGTTTTGATATCAAGAAACAAACGAAACGAAGCGGTTTCTAGAAAATAAAGGAATTTGTTTGGAATAAGATTCTTATTCTTTCGTTATCCAAATTATCTCTCCTATTCTTAGGTATTTGTGGGACCCTACAGGAGATCTTTGCCCCTTAGAAGGTTAGAATGAGGGAAATGAGGCGATTCCGGTTCATCGCGACTATCCAAAAGAATTTCAATGTTGAGCTGAGGGTTCCTAATGTAAAACTTTTCTGATCTTATCAATTGTTAGAATAGAATTTTTTTTATCGAATAAATCATGAATGTTTCTAAGACAGTATTAAAGATCTCAGCGAAAACTTACAGCAGCTTGCCAAACAAGGGCTAAAAGAAAAAAGAGCACAGGTATGACTGGCATAACATCTACGATTGGATTGAAAAAAGCATAAGCTTCGGGCAATTTGGCAAAGAAAAAGCTACTCGAATGAAGGGCAGAATTAAGACAGATCAAACTAAAGATATTAAGCATAACAAACATTTTGTTTTTGGAGATAATTTCATTATTATTCGGTTATTGATATAAGGAATGAAAAAAAAAAAGAGAAGGTGGGTCTCAAAATCCTTCTTTTTCTTTGAACCCCTCTAATCAAAAATCCTTCCATTATCAAATGAGAATAGAAGGAATCATACCTTCATACAATATCTTAATTGAATTCTATATAATGATCAATGAATTCATTTTGATTCTACATCTACATATGCGGAATCCCAGCAACAGCCAATTCTATAGATATTGGGGCTGGAATTGACGAACAACCAATAACAATACTAATGTTTAGTAGTATCGAATAGCAATCGAAATGGGGCGTGGCCAAGCGGTAAGGCAACGGGTTTTGGTCCCGTTACTCGGAGGTTCGAATCCTTCCGTCCCAGACCGATTCGATCAGAACAAGGGTTGTTCTCTTTAACAATCTTCTGTTTAAAATTGTAATGTTGGATACAATGTGACCCAACCTTTCTATTTCTAATGATTCTTCTCTGAATCATATCTTCCCTTTCGATTTTGTTTCCCACAAACGGATTGAGTGTCAATGACACGCGGATGGAAATATCTTTTTTGATATAGGTAGAACGAGAACAAAGATCAAAGTGAAATTCAAAAAAAAAAAAATTGGGTAGGGCGTTTGGTGTATGCCCCTCGTTCATATTGAAGTTAGTTAGGCATTTAGAGAAAATGCCCCATATCTATGATATTTTGATTCTCACAAGATGCACTCTAAGTCGAAATGTGGAAGAAAGTCCTATATCTTCCCGAAAGTCAATAAAATTGAACAGGCAAACTAATTCTATGTAGATCCTGAATTCGAAACAGGAGGAGGTTCTTGGTACTAATTCCATCACTGGGATTAAAGCTCCTGAGATTGGGGTGGGGCAAAATAAAAATAGGAACAACAAATTGATATGGACTGATTTAGCTTTGTACCTATACAAGATAGTATAGCATCCCATAATAAGATCCTTTGAAATTGGATGATGAATCATCCCCATAGAATTCGTGTAGATATGAGTTAATTGACAAAGGTATCAATTTAATGATATCGAAGTAGGAAATTATTGAAACTTCAGTCATTCTTTAGAAATCTTTGATACTCGAAGAAGTAGGAGATTGGTGAATCTATCCTACTTTCGATTTTTCTGGCTCATTGGAATAGCTTGTTTAGTTAATGACTCAGTCTGCTCCGGTATTGCTAATCGAATTAAATACCTTTCTTTAGTTTATTTGTTCGATAAGGAATTGGATCCTTCATGATTGATCGTGCCTAACAATCTGTTGAAGATGTAAAGAAGTGTTAAGCAACTCATTTCTTCGTTTTTTTATAAATGTGTTTCATTATAAAATATGGGGTTAAGTTAGATTCTTGTTGAGACTTCTCCAGATAACTATCCATCCATATATGAAAATAAAGTAAAATGGAAAACAAAGTATGGATTTTTTAATATACTGATTCAGCCAATGACTATTCATGATTCCATATTGAATCAATTCCATACCGGTTCAAAATTAGAGGAATGTTATGGTAAAACTTCGTTTGAAACGATGTGGTAGAAAGCAACGTGCGACTTGAAGGACATTATCGGTTGTGGATTCTTGCACCCACCATTTTAGATATCAACGAAGATGCTCTTGGCTCGGCATAGTTTGTTCTATTCCACTAAGACCCCGATTTTGGGGGTTGTAATAAAAAATAAATAGTACACTATGGAGCTCGAGCATAAAGGATTAAGTCTTTTAACAGAGGGAAGGATCTAGGGTTAGTGCCAATCAATAAGTTGGAACAACTTCGTAAGTATATCTTCGGTATAGAAATCGAAAGAATCAAATTCGAACAAGTAAAGTAAAATTTGTCGGAATTGATAAAAAAAACTATTTTGATCAAAAGTGTATCACAAGGGAATCAATTGTTTCTAGGATTCTTCAATAGAACAAAATAACAATGCAATAAGGTATGTTGCTGCCGTTTTGAAAGAATTAAGGATCACCGAAGTAATGTCTAAACCCAATGATTCAAAGCAAAGAGAAAATAAAGGATACCAGAACAAGGAAACACCATTTTCAATTGTCTCAACAACTAAAACATAATGAGGAAGAAAAAGAAAAATAGATTCTAGACGAGACAAAAAAAAGAGGTTAGAGACGGCTCAATAAGTGCCTAAGGATTTCTCTTCGAGCTCTTTGAGAATTACCCAACTTGAGTTATGAGTACGAATGATATTTCTTTTTTTTTTTTTTTTTAGGATGGAAGAACAAAAAAACGACTCAAATTATAGTCTAATTGATGATTTTATGGATCCGTTTGCCACTATATATATAAATTCGAATCATTCTTTCTCGAGCCGTATGAGGAGAAAACCTCATATACGTTTCTAAGGGGGGGTTATGCCTATCCCAATGAGCCATCTATCGAATCGTTGCAATTGATGTTCGATCCCGAAGAGAAGGAAGAGATCTTCGTAAAGTGGGTTTTTATGATCCGATAAATAACCAAACTTATTTAAATGTTCCTCTTATTCTATATTTCCTTGAAAAGGGCGCTCAACCTACAGGAACTGTTTATGATATTTTAAAGAAGGCAGAGGTATTTAAAGAACTTCAAATTAATCAAAAGAAATCAAATTAATATTAATGAAAAAGGGGGCCCAGTATCTAGCTTTGGGTAATTCTTTACTCCGTCATTCCTTTTTTTGTTCTATTCACTGTTGCTCCCCTCTGACTCCATATCATATAATGATAAAAATATCTTCTATTGATATGAGACGGATAGAAAAAGATTGAGTGAATAGATGAAATAACTGGGAAATTGCGGGATTACCATCAATTGGATGGTTTTCGTTGGGACTCCACGAACAAACAGGGGATCAATCTTGCTTATTGTACCCCTATTGAAATAAACCCAAGATTTTTTCCTACTTTTTTTTTTATTTTATTGATTCCCCCATCCACACTTCATTTCTTATCTATGTAGTGCCAATCCAACACAAGTCCTTATTTTCTTTATTGAATTTGGTTTCTCAATATTGACAATGGTGTTTTGAACAAATATAATTGATCGTGGATAAATAGAAAAATTTATCCATGTCCCATAAGTTTGTTTCTTTATTTTATTCAAATGCTGGTGCTGGGTTCACCAGATTCGCTGTGACAAAAGAAATACCTTACTTAATATAATGAAAAAAAAAAAATAGGGTATAGGTGGCCCATAAATTTGGATATCTATTTCGATTTTTCTCTATTTATCCCGGAATCTGTTGTATTTGAATCTGATCTCTGCTCGTTTTTGTGTTCATAATTGATCATCAAATCTTTCTTTTCGATTTGTTGCTAGTTTCAAGTTTTGATGGGGTCGGGCAATCCAATTTCTTTATTTGACTTTTTTTGATTCCGATCGTATCTACACACTCTACTATTTCGTTTATATTCTACGGGTTGCTAACTCAACGGTAGAGTACTCGGCTTTTAAGTGCGGCTACAATCTTTTACACATTTGATGAAGCAACGGATTCGTCCATACCATTGGTAGAGTTTGTAAGACCACGACTGATCCTGAAAGGGAATGAATGGAAAAAACAGCATGTCGTATGAATGGAGAACTCTGAGAATACTTCATCCCGATCGATACAAAATCTTGTTTTGATTCTTGGGACGGGGTCAAATCAATTCACAGTCAGGTCGAGTGAATAAATGGATAGAGCCCTATGGCTCCAATTATAGGGAAACCAAAAGTAACGAACTTCTGTTCTTAATTCGAATGATTACCCGATCTAATTAGACGTTAAAAATATATTAGTGCCTGACGCGGGAAAGGGTTCTCCTGTGAGTGGATCATCGATTCCTTTTTTTTATGAATCCTAACTATTCTCCATTATGGAGTGGAGATAAATGTGTAGAAGAAGGGGTATACTGATAAATAAAATGAATTATTCCAGAGTCAAAAGAGTGATCGGGTTGCAAAAATAAAGGATTTCTAACCATCTCTTGTAACTATAACGAACACAAACAAATTGGATGGAAAAAGAGAGATCCGTTGATTGTCCTCCATGTCCCCGGGGTATCTATTATTTTAGATATACCTTGTTCTGACCGTATCGCACTATGTATCATTTGATAACCCAAGAAATCCCCCATGCTTTTGTTTGATTCAAGTATAATTGCAAATGGAGGAATTACAAGGATATTTAGAAATAGATGGATTTAGGCAACACCACTTCCTATATCCGCTTCTACTTCAGGAATATATCTACGCACTTGCTCATGATCATGGTTTAAATGGATCGATTCTTTCCGAACCCATGGAGAATTTGAGTCATGACAATAAATCCAGTTCACTAATTGTGAAACGCCTAATTACTCGAATGCATCAACAGAATCATTTTATTATTTCGGTTAATGATTCTAACCAAAAAGGATTCGTCGGGCACAACAAGAATTTTCATTCTCAAAAGATATCGGAAGGTTTTGCCGTCATTGTGGAAATTCCATTTTCACTGCAATTAGTATCTTCTCTAGAAGAAAAAGAAATAGCAAAATTTCATAATTCACGATCTATTCATTCAATATTTCCCTTTTTAGAGGACAAATTATCACATTTAAATCATGTGTCAGATATACTAATACCCTACCCCATCCATCTGGAAATCTTGGTTCAAACCCTTCGCTGCTGGATACAGGATGCCCCCTCTTTGCATTTATTGCGATTCTTTCTCCATGAGTATTGGAATTCAAATAGTCTCATTACTCCAAAGAAATCCATTTCCTTTTTTTCAAAAGAGAATCAAAGATTATTCTTGTTCCTATATAATTCGCATGTATATGAATGCGAATCCGTATTCATTTTTCTCCGTAAACAATCTTCCCATTTACGATCTACATCTTTTGGATCTTTTCTTGAGCGAACACATTTCTATGGAAAAATAGAGCATCTTGTAGTAGTGCTTGGGAATGATTTTCCGAAGACCTTATGGTTGTTCAAAGATCCTTTCGTGCATTATGTCAGATATCAAGGAAAATCCATTCTGGCTTCAAGGGGGACTCAGTTTCTGATAAAGAAATGGAAATATCACCTTGTCAACTTCTGGCAATGTCATTTTTACTTGTGGTCTCAACCAGACAGGATTCATCTAAACCAACTAT